CAATTCCGGGAATTCCGTATTCAAGTCAATGATGCATTACATTAATTATATTCATAAAATTTTTTATAAAATAATAAAAATCTAAAAATATTTAATTCTATTTTTTTATTATTTCTTATTAATTTAATAAAAAAATAAAGTAAAAGCGGGTAGCGGGAATCGAACCCGCATCGTTAGCTTGGAAGGCTAGGGGTTATAGTCGACGTTGATTCATCATTTTTAACGTCTCTAATTCAAAACTGAACGTGAAACTTTGGTTTCATTCGGCTCCTTTATGGAAGATGTATAAATTCCTATATTAAGACATGAACGAAAAAAAAAAAAATTCCACCCATAACATCTATGTCAGCTTTTCTGTCTGAATGTATTCAGAACAACCCGCTTTCTAGACGATCCCTATAGAAAAGAGGGGGATTCTATTATAACAACCTTTCTAGTTACTTCGTTCTCTATTTCTATGTGAGAGAATCCTTAGGAAAAGCATTTTGTTTCTACCGAGCTAAAACAATTTGTCGATGTCTCTAGTAAACCAAAGTCATTGTTTAATAGCCATTTTGCTTCAATTTCCGTAATACAAATTCCAAATTAAAGATTTAGTTACGATTCGAAAGCCACTTTCTATCTTTATCCATGGATCCTTTACTCATACTTATTCAATTAGAAGTATTGATCTAATAAAAAAAAAAAAATTATGTTTCGTAATCTCATAATCCAATTTTTCAATTTTTAATTGATTCTTGGATACAAATCACGAGAATGTATATTCTTCCTCGAATTTTTCATTGAGAGGTAAAGGATTTAATCCTTTTAAGAAATAAAGTTTTTGGTCGGAATGAAATATTAATCAAACCGAAAGACCCCTTAACTATATAAAGGATTATAGAACGAATCACACTTTTACCACTAAACTATACCCGCTACAATCCGATTATTGTATATAAATGAACCTTTTGTCGAACAAGAAAATGGGTCGTAATAAAAAGTTAAAAGAGTAAAAAGAAAGGATAGGATCATAAAATAATCATGAAAATTAGAGCGTTTACGTGTTGTATCAGAGAACCCAATGAGATTCGGAAAAGAGAATTCATTAAATTTCAATAACTAAAACTAAATAACAAGTGTTTTTTTGCCGGAGGTTTTTGACCTAGACGTCTCGACAAAACTACTTAAGCCATAACATACATGAAAATGTATTGTGCAAGAATCCACAGCTCCCTTTTTGTTATTTATTTACTTTACTAAAATAAAAGGAATGAAGAAAATAAATATAAAAAATTAAGATAAGAAACGACACTTTGATTCGATATCATTTGATTCTATATCATAGAAATCAAAAGAGTTTTTATTTTTCCAATCGTAATAACAAGCAAGTATTTTAGTTTTCAAATAAAAAAAAATTTATTTATGATTCGTTGGAACAATAAATGGCGGGCCCGGCCTGGTCAGTACTTAGCCGGGCCGTGGAACTAAAAAGCACTCTCGGATGAAAAAAAAAATATTATGAAGGGCTCTTTCAATCCTTATTTTTTATAATGTAACATAGTATTATCCTTTTTCAATTGGGAGGAGAGATGGCTGAGTGGACTAAAGCGTCGGATTGCTAATCCGTTGTACGAGTTTTTCGTACCGAGGGTTCGAATCCCTCTCTTTCCGTTTTTGTTGATGACTTGGTATTTTCTTTCGAATTTTTCGCGAGCTCTTTTTATTTTTAATAGTTAAAAATGTGTAATAGATAAAATCCTACTAAGAACATTTTAAAATCAAGCAAGGAAAACAAAAACCTTATCTTTTATTCTTCACGTCCAGGATTACGTCCTGGATCATTAGACAGGAATCCGAAAATAAAGAGAGAAACAAAGAATATTACTACCGTGTAAACAAATAGTTTGAGAGTAAGCATTACATAATCTCCAAGATTTTTTTTTAGTAAAAAAGAGAATAGATTCTCCGTTTTTATACCGCATACCCTACTATTTTGATTTTTTATTTTGACACCAAGAAATAAAGTGGGGTGATCCAGATTTTTCGCGGTTGTACAAGAATTTCAATATTTGAATTGAGGGTGTAAGACTTATCTGATCTTATCAATTCTTTTCTTTGAATTTTTTTTTTTTTTCAATAAATCATGAATTTGTCTAGACATTATTAAATTAAAGATATCATCGAAAACTTACAGCAGCTTGCCAAACAAAGGCTAAGAGAAAAAAAAACAGGGGTATTACTGGCATAACATCTACGATTGGATTTAAAAAAGCGTAGGCCTCGGGCAATTTGGCGACGAAAAAACTACTTGAATAAAGAGCAGAATTAAGACAGATACAGATCAAACTAAATATATTAAGCATAACAAACATTTTGTTCTTGAGGATAATTGTATTTTATTTATTTTGATTGAGTTATTAATAAATTGAGTTTTTTATTATTTTATTATTATAAATATGTTATTATTCATAGAAAAGAAAAATGAATAAAAAGAAAATAAGATAGACCAAAAAACTTTCTTTGATTTGAACTCACCCAATCAAAAATCCTTCAATTCTCAAATCAAAAGAGAATAGAATAAACCATACTTTCATACAATATCTTAATTGAATTATATGTAATGATCAATAAATTCTGTTTAATTCTACGTCTACATGTATAAAAATTCTAGTAATCTATTTTATAGATAATAGATATTTAGACTTGAGTTGACGAACAACCAGTACCAATATTAGTATTTATTAGTGTCGACTAGAAATGGGGCGTGGCCAAGTGGTAAGGCAACGGGTTTTGGTCCCGCTATTCGGAGGTTCGAATCCTTCCGTCCCAGAACATACCTGACCCACGATCATTTTATTAATCTATAATTTTATTAATCTATAATAAAAAATAAAATATATATCTATATCATAATCTATATCATAATAAAATATATCAAAATAAAGATTGTCTTTTCGACCAGTCTTCCGTTTAAGAGTATAATATTGTTATAGAATGTGATTCTTATTTCTTTTTTTTTTTTTTATCATATCTTTTTCACAAATTTAATCGAGTTCAAATAATACGCATATGAAACGAAATTTTGAAAATATTACTGAATTTTACAATATGAAATATGAAAAAATAACAACCTAAATCTTCAATCTTTCCTTACATCAGTCTTTTTTTTTTATTAATCATTGATGGTTTAATCCAATATGGATTTATCTTTCTCTTAATGATGATAAAAAGCGAATGGTACTTACTGTAAAACCTTATGCAAATAATGATATAGGGTAGGAAACTATTCAATCAATTAAATCTTTTTAATGATTTCTTATGAGTTCTTGGTACTCTAAGAAGTGTGAAATTGTTGAATTTATCCTATCACGTTACTTGAAGATAGAGATTCCAAATAATTTGTTTATTCGTGTTTATTTATTCATGTTATGTTAGTTATAATTAAAAAAAAAATTATAAACAATGGGGTGAAATTGATTGAATTCTTGTTGAGACTTCGTCATACATTATCCATTCTTCATATAGAAGAAAAAAGTATAGATTATTAGACCGAACCGATGATTATTCACGATTCCATAATTGAATCAATTACATACTGGTTCCAAACTGAAGGAATGTTATGGTAAAACTTCGTTTAAAACGATGTGGCAGAAAGCAACGTGCGACTTGAAGGACATGATCAGCTGTGGATTCTTACATCCACCACTTTTTTATATTATATAGGAACGAAAGTGCTCTTGGCTCGACATCATTATTTGTTCTGTTCCACTGGAACCCTCATTTTTGAGAGTGTTGCCATGTAAATAGTACATGATGGAGCTCGAGTAGAACGTATTGATTAATTTCTCAAGGGCAAGAATCTAAGGTTAGTATCGATCAATAAATTGGAACAACTTCGTAAGTATATTTTAGATATATAAATCTAAAGGATCCAATTCGATAAAATTTAAAAGTTTATTTTGTTGGAATTGGTAAAACTCTTTTGATCAAATCAAAAGTAAAGTGTATTACGTAGGAATCAACCATTCATATGATTCTTTGATAGAAAGAAATCACAAAAAATGGTATGTTGCTGCCGTTTTGAAACGATTTAAAGATCACCGAAGTAATGTCTAAACCTAATGATTCAAGGCAAAGATAAAGATCCTGGAACAAGGAAATACCGTTTTCAATTGTCTCAACAACCAGATCATATTTAAGAATCAAAATAGATTCTAAAGGAGACAGACAAAAAGGGTTAGAGACCACTCAATAAATTTAATACCTAAAAGGTTTCTTTTGAGTTATTTGAGAGTTATTCAACTTGAGTTATGAGGATACAAATAATTTTTTTTTGGGGGGGGGGGGGAAGACTAAGAAAAAGTATTTAAACTAAAATCAATAATATAATGAATTTGATGATTTTATGGATCTATTTGATATTATGATTCTATACATAGACATAATTTAGAATTTTCTCGAGCCGTACGAGGAGAAAACTTCTTATACGTTTCTAGGGGAGGGGAGTATTGTTCATCTATCCCAATGAGCCATTTATCGAATCGTTGCACTTGATGTTCGATCCCGACGAGAGGGAAGAGATCTTCGTAAAGTGGGTTTTTATGACCCGATAAAGAATCAAATCTATTTAAATGTTCCTGCTATTCTATATTTCCTTGAAAAAGGTGCTCAACCTACAGGAACTGTTCATGATATTTCAAAAAGGGCGGGGGTTTTTACGGAACTTCGCCCTAATCAACAAATAAAATTCAATTAATGAAATAAAAAAAATGTGGATGATTTGTATATAGCCTTGTATAACCTTTTTGTTTCTTTGCTATTTCCTCTTTTGTTCTATTTATATCATACTAAATTTATTATTGATACTAAATTTATTATTGTTACTATAAAAATATAAAAAAGTGTCTTTTATAACGACAAAAATCTATTTATATTTTATTGATATAAATTGTATTGATATATATAAAATAGATAGAAAAAGATTAAGTGAATAAATAAATGAAGTAATCGGGTCTATA